GAAGACGAGGAATCTCTCCTAAAATTATTTGTTCCCCGCATTTATCTGTTCCCCTCTTATGCTTACTCATATCTAGTATTTAGACAAAATTTGCTAAAATTGAGACTGGTAAGAAAAAAAGAGTATATAAATTTGGAAGAAGAGTCTAAATAAGCCAAAGGTTTTTCATCATTTCAGTTTTTTGATCATGCCTAATCGCTAACAAGAATTTGGTCATTTTTACGAACTTGATGTCGCTAAATCTGCGAGTCTAGAAATTCATTTCGGCCAATTGAACTTTCTCGAACTGTTTCTTTTTCAGAACCAAAAAGATTTGTGCCAAAATAACAGACGCCAAAAAGAACAAAAGTCCTTGGACACGTAATGGATCTTGAAGTACTATTTCTGCGTCTCCCTGACCAAATCCGCCCACATTAGGATTACTCGTTAAAGGTTGATCAAATTTGATAGATTCACCCTCTGAAACAAGAAGTTCTGGTCCTGGAGGGATAATATCAACCACTTGACGACTATCCGATGCATCTGTTATGGTTATCTCATACCCCCCTTTTTCTTTTCGTATGATTTTGCTTACTATACCTGCTGCGGTAGCATTATAAACTGTATTGTTACTCTTGCTCCCGTCGGGATAAATCTGACCTCTCCCCCTGTTCCCGCCTACGTATATAGGATATTTTAAGAAGCGAGCATCCCTCTTAGTAGCGGGGTCCGGGGAAAGAATAGGAAAGGTGATTTCACTATATTTCTTACCGGGGACAGGGCCCACCACAAGAATATTTTTTTTATTGGGGCCATAGCTCTGAAAAGACAAATTGCCTATCTTTTCTTTCATCTCGGTAGAAAGACGATCGGGAGGGGCTAATTCAAAACCCTCCGGTAAAATCAGAACAGCCCCCACATTCAAACCCCCTTTTTTACCATTAGAAAGAACTTGTTTCAGTTGCATATCATAAGGGATTCGAACAACTGCTTCAAATACAGTATCGGGAAGTACCGCTTGTGGTACCTCAATATCCACGGGCTTATTAGCTAAATGGCAATTGGCACATACAATACGGCCAGTTGCTTCTCGTGGATTTTCAAAACCCTGCTGCGCAAAAATGGGATATGCACTTGCAATGGATGTCCGAGTTATGATATATATCATGAGCGATACGGAAATAGATCGAGTAATCTGTTTCTTTATGCAAGAAAAAGTATTTCTAGTTTGCATGGTCCAATCATTGATTCCAAAATTTATACAATAAAATAAATGGGGTAGGTCGCTAGTATAGTTCCCTATCCACGATTCTGCTATTTACTGGAATAAAAAAATATAGGATAAAGCTATATATATATAATAAGTAAGATTTTCAATGCTTTGTTTATCTACAACTACAAAGTAATAAGTAATAAACATTCAAATTGGATTAGATTCATATCAGTGCAATAGATCCTTTATCAGTCATTCATTGAATGATAAATAACTACAAGTGACGGAGATACACGATTTAAATAACGGAAAATCCAATATTTCAAAATTGTATCGAGAATGACTGGAAAGGTGGAAACAAGACCAGATAGAATTTGATCATTATAACCAAATCCAAAATCTTGATAGATAGAGCCAATCATTAATTCCCAACCATGTGGTGAATGGAATCCGATACATAAATCAGTTAATAAAAGAATGGAAAAGACTTTGACTGTGTCGCTTAGGTTATATAGGAATTCCCGAGACCAAGAGTTAAGAATAACAAGGTTTTCATTACCCCAAATAGAATAACCGCTTAGAATAACAAAACAGATGAGATTTGTCGAGAAGTGCAAAATCGTATGGATATGACCCTCATTTTGTATCTTGATGAATTGGATTGTTTCTTTATGGATTCCTATACGAAACTCTTGTGGATGTGTCTCCGAGTATTCTTTGATCATTTCGTCCAAGAAGACGAATTCTTCTAATTCTATGAATTTTTCTAGAATACTCTTTTCTTGAAAGATATTCAAGAAAATTTCGGATTGCCCAGTATTCCACCAATTAGTAATCCAAAATTCCAAACATTTCTTAAATGAGAAAGAAATCCACCAGGGCAAAAAGACTAGAAATGAAAGATAGAAAAGAGGAGTGAATGCTTTCTTTTTTGCCATTTTTTCATGAGTTTGATCGAGGGTATGAATCTATTTTCTTGGTGAGTCTTTGAATCTAGAAAGAATACAGAAAGAAATAGGCTAAGAATCTTTTTTTGAGACGAACGAACTCCTTTTCTATCAAATTCTATCAAAATATCCAATCTTTCGAAAAAATTTCACTGATGACCCATAGTCAGGAATAGAATACTTGAGAGGAAAAGATATTGTGATGATAAAAAATGACTGGTAAAACAGAAATTGGCTCGTTATCATTCTTATTCTTAGGAAGAAATCCAATTGTTGATCCGTAAAGAATACAAAAGAAGGGAGAAAAATAAACTGCCAAAAAAGAAATGATTGACAAGATATGCTAGATCTAATCTAAAGTATCAATTCCAAGAAATATTGAACTTAAAAAAAGAAAACGAAAGGGTTTGCTATCTGAGATGAATCTATTATTTCGATTTGGTATTGAAGTTATTGAGTTGTGTGAATTTGCGTACGCATAAAAGACCACAAAAGGAGTTTCGTTTTATGTTTGTTTCATATACGTTTGCTTTGGTTAAATGACTGTTCTGATGAAACATCAAGTTCAGTTAGAACCAAAGTAGTCTTGCGTTTTTTATTTTTTAGTTCCTTATTTTCAAAATACTTCAATTGGTACGCGCAAGAAATAGGCCAATTCAGCAGCTTTTTTTTCAATCTCTCCTGGAGTCAAATTCTCATCAGTACGAGTCAAAGGAATGGCCCTCTGGCCTCGGATGTCCATATAAAGGACACGACGAGCATAAATCCCCTCTTTTACTTCTATTCTAACAGACCGAATATCCTTTATAAGGAATCGGAGGAATATGCGACGATTTCTTCCAGGAAATCCCCACCGAAAAATACACACTATTCCTTCCCTTCTATCGAATAGATCATAACCACTACCTACATTCCAAGAAATAGTACACCATAAATAGGAGCTAATAAAGAGACCCGCAATTCCGTAGAACGACATGACTATCCCTTGTGGGAAAAAAATGATTTGCTGAGATGGAAAAAACGATATCAAATTTCTACCAAGATAACTGGAAATTCCAACTAATAAGAATCCTAATGAACCTAAAAAAAGGATAAAAGCCCAGCAGAAATTACTTATTTTTCGAGACCCTGGTAGAAGTTCTATCCATATATGTTCTGATCGCCAACTCATACTTGATCCGATTATATTTTATTGGAATTTAGATAATACCCCAGAAAAATTGAACTTTGCTGTTTCCGAAGTCATTCTCATCAACTAGCACTAGTTTGATGGGAACCTTTAGGAGTAATTCATCAACTTGGTTAGATCTAAAATAAGAACCCCCTAATACAATACGATTCTACTATCCGTATCGATATACATATTACATATAGATCCGCCGACTTCATTTTAAATTTTAATTCATCCGGCGATCCTGATCTATTTTCAAATTGCTAGAATTCAAATATCCATATATCACGTTTCCACAAACCTTAAGAACCTTTTCCTTTATGTTCGGCGGAAATCACACGTTAGACTCTATTTCACTAACTAGATATCCGTGTTATGATACAATATAAGTCCAAGTTTTGAAAAAAAAATGGATGGGATTGGATCCCGTTGAATCTAAACAATCTTATTGTTTTGAACATGAAGAAATAAAGAAGCCATTGCAATTGCCGGAAATACTAGGCCTACTAATGGTACAAAAATAGAGGGAAGGTTCATCATAGAAGGGTACCCCGATTTACTATTTGTATCTGTTATTCTTTCTAGAAATCTATTCTATAATATAAATCTATTCTATAAAATAAATAGAAATATCAAATTAAAGATATCTTGTAATTAAGTAATAATTAGAATGAAGAATTTGAATTCTTATGAGTTCGTAGAGAATTTTCTTATTTAGATTATATAGTAATAGAATTCTAGAATTTGGAATCGAAACGAAATAGGTAGAATAAGTGCAAAGAATGTAGAACTAAATAAATGGGCTTTTTCATCTTTTTACATGAGTCTATATGATAATCAACCTTATTATTTCTCTTCATTTATTTGTATTTTGTTCTTGTCTTCTAATTGAATAATTCAAATAGATATATAAAGAGTTTCTTACAGATTATCGCAGGATTAGCTAAAATGGTTTTTCGGGCGATAGAGAAAGCTAGAAAACTCTATTATCAATATTGGAATTATCAAATTTCGACCCCTAGAAGAAGAAATTTTGTTTCTCTAATTTCACGAAAGGAAGAATTCACTCTTCAGGTTTATTGATTCGTAATCAGGATTAGAATATAGGATAGGTAAAAAAAAGAGTTATCCGCAACTTTTGTTGCTTTCTGCAATTAGATCTTCTGTTCCCAAAGAAACTCTCTTTTTTCCTTTGATTTCGAGAAAATCACTCCTTCTTTCTTTGTTCTTTGCTACAAATCAAATTAAAATAATTGAACTTAACGCTCTACTTGATTTGAATTTTGATTCAAAGGAAAAAGGGCGTGGAGCTCAAATAACTCACCCAGAACGTTTTTTAAACGATGACGTGGTAGAATTAAGTCAAATAAACCCTTCTCGAATAAATATTCAGCCTCTTGTGAACCTTCAGGTACTGTTTGATTCAATGTTTGTTCAATGACTCTTTTACCCGCAAATGCAACGTAAGCATTGGGTTCGACAATGATAATATCCCCTAACATACCAAAACTGGCTGTTACTCCACCAGTTGTAGGAGATGTAAGGATTGATACATAAAATAACCTTTTATTTAATTGATACTCATATAAAGCAGACGATATTTTAGCCATTTGCATCAAGCTCAAACTTCCTTCTTGCATGCGCGCACCCCCCGAAGCACACACTATAATAAGAGGTAAAAATTTGTTGG